TAAATTTTGTTTGAAATTTTAGGGTTGAAATTTGTTTAATAATTTTTTCTACTAGTTTTAAGGCTTTTTATGTTAAAAAAAATGTGAAGTTAAATATGCATATGTTATATATAATATGTGGTGGCATAAGTTAATATTACCAAAACTCGTTGACTTTGATGCGTTTAGTCGAGCCTTTCTTGGTTTCGGGGTTTAACAAGAAATAACAGGATTTTCTGAGCGTAGGGGGTAGGGGGGTTTAACGCGCGAAAACCAAAAGGGGGCATATAGTATAAGATTGTGTTGAGTAAGGATATATTATGCACTTGAAATAAATTAATGTAATTCTTATTTAATGTCTTTAAATCATTAACTTATATTATCACTTACAAGGAATATGTTCTATCTTAATTTAACATTTGTGCCTGCACTCTGAAATGTTGATGAAAAGAAACCAAAAAGAGAACCCCTATGCATTTAAAAGAATGCCCGGCTTGGTGGGTAACGAGACATATGTACTACACCATGAATCAGATGCCAGTATAGATTTGAATATGGGGAGTTCACATTCCCATGCCCGTGAGATTTGAATCAGATGCCAGTAATAGTTAATATAAATATCACGCTCCACTTATGTCCCTGATTCTATCATGAATAATATGCAATTATATAAACTGGTTGGTGGTTTCTTACTACATTAATTATTACTAAATAGATGTTAGTTGGGTTATGCAAAGTAGATGTTGTGAACAACTGTTTATTGAGTAAAGGATAATATTATTTTAAGATAATGATATGTTGAATTTTAATGATATGTTAATGTATACCTTAAAAGTTAGTACTTGCTTTATGGTCTAAATAAATTTTTGGTGATAATACATAGATGTACTAATGCATTAATGTAATATCATGCATATATGTACTATACCATATAGCACAGAAAATAGTTTAGTTTAGAATCCTGGCTTTGGGAGTCAGGGGTGGGAGTTAAAATCTCTCTTTTCTGGCGCTAGGGGGGAATCTAACCTCCAATCTTCGGATTACAAGACCGATGCTTTGAATTAAGCTACTAGGGCAAGCTCATTTTAATGCTTTATTTTCTAGTCAGCCTGCTAGAGGTATTAGGACTAGGAATAGTGCGAAGTATAAAATGGATGCGATTTGACCAATAATAATAAAGGGGTGTTCAACTGGCATTCCTCCGATCCATGTTAAGATAATTATGTCTGCAACTAGGGCTCAAAAGAGGAACTGAGTTATTGGTCGAAATGTTAGTCCTCGTTGTTTTGATGTGTGAAGGATGGGTACAACTATTAGGACGAGGATGGAAAATAAAAGTGCTAGGACTCCGCCCAGTTTGTTGGGGATGGATCGTAAAATGGCGTAGGCAAATAAAAAGTATCATTCGGGCTTAATATGGGGTGGGGTGACTAGCGGGTTTGCGGGGGTGAAGTTTTCTGGGTCTCCCAGGAGGTTAGGGGAAAATAATGCTAGAGATGTAAGTGCTAGGAGTATAACTACAAAACCAAATAAGTCTTTGTAGGAGAAGTAGGGGTGGAATGAGATTTTGTCTGCGTCGGAGTTAAGGCCTGCTGGGTTATTAGACCCCGTTTCGTGAAGAAATAGGAGGTGGATAATAGTGGCGGCGGCAATGATAAATGGAAATAAGAAGTGGAAGGCAAAGAATCGTGTTAGTGTTGCATTGTCTACTGAGAACCCTCCTCAAATTCATTGGACTAGGGCGTCTCCCATGTAGGGGACTGCGGATAGAAGATTAGTAATTACTGTGGCGCCTCAGAATGACATTTGGCCCCAGGGTAAGACGTAGCCTACGAAGGCAGTTATTATTACTAATAGTAATAAAACAACTCCGATGTTTCAGGTTTCTTTGTATAAGTAAGATCCATAATATAGTCCTCGGGCAATATGTATGTAGATGCAAATAAAAAAGAATGATGCTCCGTTAGCATGAATGTTTCGGATTAGTCAACCATAATTTACGTCTCGACAGATGTGTGCCACTGAGGAGAAGGCGGTGGAGATGTCAGATGTATAATGTATAGCAAGAAATAATCCTGTGAGGATCTGAGTAACTAGACATAGTCCTAGTAGGGACCCAAAGTTTCATCATACTGAAATGTTGGAAGGGGCTGGGAGATCAACTAGTGCATCGTTAGCAATTTTAATTAGGGGGTGGGTTTTTCGTAGGCTTGCCATTAAGGGTTCTTGTAGTTGAATAACAACGGTGGTTCTTCAAATCATTGGTCTCGGTTAAAATCCGAGCAGGAATTATGACTTATCTTGTATCATTATTATTGATAGCTTTAATTGTTGGTTTGGTTGCTGTGGCTTCTAATCCCGCCCCTTATTTTGCCGCTTTTGGTTTGGTAGTGGCGGCGGGGGTGGGGTGTGGGGTGCTTATTGGCCATGGGGGGTCTTTTTTATCATTAGTTCTTTTTTTAATTTATTTGGGTGGAATACTTGTTGTGTTTGCTTATTCGGCGGCTTTGGCCGCGGAGCCTTTTCCAGAGTCGTGGGGGGATCGTTCTGTGGTTGGGTATGTTGCTATTTATCTATTAGGGGTCGGTTTAGTGGTGGGCTTGTTTTGGGAAAACTGGTATGAGGGGTCTTGAGTTGTTGTTGATGGCTTGAAGGAGTTTTCTATGTTGCGGGGGGATACTAGTGGGGTGGCGATGATATATTCGTCTGGTGGAGGCATGTTAATTATTTGTGCGTGGGTACTATTATTAACTTTGTTTGTAGTATTGGAGTTGACTCGGGGGCTTGGTCGTGGAGCACTTCGTGCTGTTTAAATTATGGTCAGTAGGATGGCGAGAGTTAGGGAAAGTAGGAAAATTGTCAAATATGTTTTAATTATTCCTCGTTGAATGTCACTGACGGTTTTGGCTATTTTAATTTGCATAGAGGATGCTCCTTTTGGCCCGGCGGATTCAAATCAGGTTTGGTCAACCAGTTGTGTGGCAATTGACTGTCCTAAAATTAAGTTTAGTTTTGGAATTAGTCGGTGAATGATTGCGGGGAAATAGCCTAACATGTTGGAGAAGTGGTGAGGAGGGGATGTGGGGCTAGTTTTGAATTGTTTGCCGGTTAATATTGTTAACTCTATTGCTACTAAGAGGCCTAAAATTGTTACTGCAAGAGCAGCCGTTTTAAGGGTTATTGGCATGGTTATAATAGGTGTTTTGGACGGTAGAAAGTTTGAGGTAATAATTAGGCCTGCAATAATACTTCCTCAGGCGAGTCGTTTAATGGGGTTAATAACGGAAGCATTGTTTTCATTAATTGGTGAGAGGGGTAGAAATCGGGGGGTGCCTATGGTGACAAAGAAAATCACTCGGAAGCTATAGACGGCGGTAAATGATGTGGCAATGAGTGTTAGGGTGAGGGCTCAGGCGTTTAGGTAGGAGTTATTTAAGGCTTCAATGATAGCATCTTTTGAGAAGAAGCCGGCAAGGAAGGGTGTTCCTGTTAGAGCTAAGCTACCAATAGTCAGGCAGGTTGAGGTAAGGGGTAATAGATTTTGCAGGCCCCCTATTTTTCGGATATCTTGTTCATCATTTAGGCTGTGAATAATGGACCCCGAGCATAGAAATAGTATTGCTTTAAAGAAAGCATGAGTGCAGATATGTAAAAATGCTAGTTGGGGTTGATTAAGGCCAATGGTTACTATTATAAGGCCTAGTTGGCTTGATGTGGAGAATGCTACAATTTTTTTAATGTCATTTTGGGTGAGGGCGCATGCGGCTGTAAATAGGGTGGTTAGGGCCCCTAAGCATAAGCAAATTGTTAGTGCCAGATTATTATTTTCTATAATAGGGTGAAGTCGGATGAGTAGGAAAATGCCCGCAACAACTATGGTGCTGGAGTGAAGTAGGGCAGAGACTGGCGTAGGACCCTCCATGGCGGATGGTAGCCATGGATGGAGGCCGAATTGGGCCGATTTACCAGTTGCTGCTAGGATTAGGCCAATTAAGGGAAGGGTTATGTCGGAGGTTTTTGATAGATAAAAGATTTGTTGAATTTCTCACGAGTTTAAGTTTATGGCAATTCAGGCCATGCTTATAATTAGTCCAATGTCTCCAACTCGGTTGTATAAAACAGCCTGAAGGGCTGCTGTGTTGGCGTCTGCTCGTCCGTATCATCAGCCGATTAAAAGAAATGATATGATCCCTACCCCCTCCCATCCGATAAAGAGTTGAAATATATTGTTAGCAGTAACGAGGATAATTATTGCGACTAGGAATAAGAGTAAGTACTTGAAGAATCGGTCAATGTTTGGGTCGGAGTGCATGTATCAGGATGCAAATTCAAGGATAGATCAAGTTACGTAGAGGGCGATGGGTGTGAAAATAAGGGAGTAGTGGTCAAATTTAAAGCTGATGTTAATGTCAAATGTGGTGGTATTTATTCAGTGTCAGTTGGTGATGATAGTTTCAGCTCCTTGGTCTAGAAATAGTATAAGTGGGAGAAGGCTAATAAAAAATGCCATGCTTACGGCATTCTTTACGTGTGTTGTGGGTCAGTTGGGGCCTTTAGGGGTGGGGGCAAGTGTAGAGAGTAGGGGATATATGAGGGTTGCAATAACTAGAATTAATGAGGAGGATATAATTAGAGTAGTTGGGTGCATAGCTTCCACTTGGATTTGCACCAAGAGTTTTTGGTTCCTAAGACCAATGGATGAGCTGTTATCCTTTAGAAGCGTGAGGGAGCCACGGAGTTTAGCCGTGGATGTAAGTATTAGCAGTGCTTATTGCCTCCGGCCCCCCTCGGTGAGTAAGAGGATTTTAACCTCTATTTTTAGAATCACAATCTAATGTTTTGAGTTAAACTATACTTACTAGTGACACCAGCCTCACATAAGTTCTGGTTTTGTTACGAGTAGAATAATAGGGAGGAGGTGAAGTGTTATTAGTAGGTGTTCGCGGGTGTGGAATGGGGGTAGGCCTGATATGTGGTTTGGTGTTGGACCTCGTTGTGTCATCAGGAAAAGGTATAGGGAGTAGCCCGCTGTAATTAGAGTTCCTGTCCCTGTTAATATAATAGTCCAGGGGGATCAGTTGAAAAGGGTGGTAATAATTATGAGTTCACCCATTAGATTTGGAAGGGGTGGTAGTGCTAGGTTTGCTAGGTTAGCAATAAATCATCAAACGGCTGTCAGGGGGAAAATTATTTGAAGTCCTCGGGCCAGGAGTATGGTTCGACTGTGGGTCCGTTCGTAGGCGGTGTTGGCCAGACAAAATAGTGCAGAGGACGCTAGTCCGTGGGCAATTATTAAAATAATTGCTCCTGTAAACCCTCATGGAGTTTGAATTAAAATACCCCCTGCTACTAGGCCTATATGACTTACAGAGGAGTAGGCAATTAAGGATTTTAGGTCTGTCTGGCGAAGGCAGATAGACCCGGTCATGATAATACCCCATAAGGCCAGGATAATGAAGGGGTAAGCTAGTTCTTTAGAAAGAGGGTCTAGAATGACCATTATTCGTATTATACCATATCCCCCTAGTTTAAGTAAGACAGCGGCCAGGACCATGGATCCGGCTACGGGCGCCTCAACATGGGCTTTGGGGAGTCAGAGGTGTACTCCATAGAGGGGCATTTTAACTAAAAATGCAATTAGACATCCTGCCCATCAGATGTTGTGGCCCCATGAGCCTGGTGCAAGGGGCTGGGAGTACTGTAAAATTAATATTGAGAGGGTGCCTGTTGTTTGTTGGAGAAGAAGAAGGGCGACTAGTAGTGGGAGGGACCCTGCGAGTGTGTAAAATAAAAAGTAGGTTCCTGCATTGAGGCGTTCGGTTTGATTTCCCCATCGGGTAATAATAATTAATGTTGGAATGAGGGTGGCTTCAAACATAATGTAAAATATAATAATTTCAGTTGCACCAAATGCTATAATTAGGAAGGTCTGTAGAGAAGCCAAGAGGGTGATGTAAAGACGTTGGCGATTGACAGGCTCGGGGTTAATATGATTTTGGCTGGCTAAAATTATCAGTGGTAATAATCAGCATGTCAATACTAAAAGGGGGGTTGATAGGGGGTCTGTGGCTAAATAAAGGTTAGAGGCGGATCATCCGGCTTCTGATGACCATTTTAGTCAGGAAAGGCTAATAAAGGCAATTAGTATGCTTTGTGCGGTTGTTGTTGTTCATAATCATTTGGGCGATGATAGTCAAATTGTGGGAAATAGCATAATTGTGGGAATTAATACTTTTAGCATTGTAGTAAATTAAGGTTTTGTAGTCGGTCGGTTCCGTGAGTTCGGGCTGTAGCAACCAGGAGGGCTAGGCCTGCGCTGGCTTCGCAGGCCGAAAAGGCTAGTAGAAGTATTGGGGCAGAAGAAAATATAGTTGACTCAAATTGTAGGGCTCAAAGGGCTAATGCAATAAATAAAGATAGTATTATTCCTTCTAGGCATAGTAGGGCAGAGAGTAGGTGGGTGCGGTGAAATGCTAGGCCTATTAATCCTAGTGTGAAAGCTGAGCTAAAGCTGAAATGTACGGGTGTCATAAGGGGGTTACGGAATTAAACCATAGTCTTCTGAGCCGAAATCAGAGGTCTTTTATTGGACTAACTCCCTATTCTGCTCACTCTAGTCCTCCTTGAGCTCATTCATATATTAATCCTAGTGTGAGTAAAATTAGAACTGTTGTGGCTCAAAAGAAGGTTCCGGCAGGGTTATAAAGTTGGTCGCCTCAGGGAAGTGGTAATAATAGGGCAATTTCTAAGTCAAATAGTAAGAATAAAATGGCAACTAGAAAGAATCGAAGTGAAAAGGGGAGTCGGGCGGATCCTAGGGGGTCGAAGCCACATTCGTAGGGTGAAAGTTTCTCTGCATCCGGGCTTATTTGGGGCAATCAAAAAGAGACAACTGCCAGCACTAGGGAGAGGGTGACTGTGATTATTAAAATTGTAATAATTAAGTTCATTATCTTTCCTTGGGCTTTAACCAAGACTAAGTGATTGGAAGTCACTTGTACTAATTTCATACGAGAAAGATATGAGCCTCATCAATAGATAGATACATAGAGGAATAGCCAAACTACGTCTACGAAGTGTCAGTATCATGCGGCGGCTTCAAAGCCGAAGTGATGTTCAGATGTAAAATGATATTGGATTTGACGAAGAAGGCAGACAGCCAAAAAGGAGGAACCAATAATAACATGAAGTCCATGAAATCCTGTGGCCACAAAGAATGTTGAACCATAAACTCCGTCTGCAATCGTAAAAGGTGCTTCATAGTATTCTATGGCTTGAAGGGCGGTAAAATATAGTCCCAGTAGGATGGTCAGTGTAAGGGACTGGATGGCTTGCTTGCGTTCGCCTTCTATTAAGCTATGGTGGGCCCATGTAACTGTAACCCCGGATGCTAAGAGAACAGCTGTATTAAGTAGTGGGACTTCAAATGGGTCGAGGGTAGTAATTCCTGTTGGGGGTCAACATCCCCCTAGCTCCGGGGTAGGTGCTAAGCTTGAGTGATAAAAAGCTCAGAAAAATCCGAGGAAGAAGAATACTTCGGATGTAATAAATAAGATTATACCGTAGCGTAAGCCTTTTTGGACGGGGGGCGTGTGGTGGCCTTGAAAGGTGCCTTCTCGGATAATATCTCGTCATCATTGGAACATGGTGAGAAGTAGGAGAATTATCCCAAGGGTTATAAGCGTAGTTGAGTGGAAGTGGAATCAGACTGCTAGGCCAGATGTTATTAGAAGAGCTCCGACTGCGCCGGTTAGTGGTCATGGGCTTGGATCAACCATATGATATGCATGTGCTTGGTGGGCCATTAAACGTTTTCTTGTAGGTATAGGCTTAGGAGAAGTACAAATACGTAAGCCTGAATTATAGCAACTGCTACTTCTAGCAGTGTTAAAAGAAATAGGACAGCGGCTGTTAAAATTGCTACTGTTGGTATTATGGGAAGTAAGACGAATACGGCGGTGGCAATTAGTTGAATTAAGAGATGCCCTGCGGTTAAGTTAGCTGTGAGTCGGACTCCAAGGGCCAAGGGTCGAATGAATAGGCTAATTGTTTCGATAATGATGAGGACGGGAATTAGGGGGATTGGTGTGCCTTCTGGGAGAAGGTGACCCAGGGCTACTGTTGGCTGATTTCGCATTCCAATGAGAACTGTGGCAAGTCATAGGGGGACGGCAAGTCCTATATTTAGGGAGAGCTGTGTTGTGGGGGTAAAGGTATATGGTAATAAGCCGAGCATGTTGATGGTAATTAAGAAGACTATAAGGGAGGCCAGTAGTAGTGCTCATTTATGGCCCCCGAGGTTTAAAGGTAGTATAAGTTGATTGGTGAATCGGTTAATAAATCATCCTTGGAGTGTAATTAGGCGGTTATTAATTCATCGTGCTGAAGGGGTAGGAAATAATACTCATGGCAGTGCAATTGCAATCGCAATTAGGGGAATTCCAAGATAAGATGGGCTTGCAAATTGGTCGAAGAAGCTTATTGCCATGGTCAGTCTCAGGGTTCAGTTTTGTGTTTGTCGGAGTCCAGAAGGGCCGGCTCGTTAGGGGTAGTGTGACTTATTACTTTGGTGGGGATAATAGTGAGGAATACTAGTCATGAAAATGCTAAGATTGCGAATCAAGGGGCGGGGTTTAATTGAGGCATTTCACTGGGGGTGGTTGGGAGGCACCATTCTTTGGCTTAAAAGGCCAACGCTGAGGCCCGGGTTAGCTTCCTAGTGAGGCGTCTTCTAGTATAAGTGTTGATCAGTTTTCGAAGTGTGCAAGAGGGACTGCTTCTACTACAATAGGTATAAAGCTATGGTTTGCCCCACAGATTTCGGAGCATTGTCCATAGAACACCCCGGGGCGAGAGGCAATAAAGGCTGTTTGGTTTAGGCGCCCTGGGACGGCGTCTATTTTTACTCCAAGTGCCGGAACGGCTCAGGAGTGTAGTACGTCTTCGGCTGAAACAAGAACTCGGATTGGGGATTCTATTGGGACAACTATTCGGTGGTCTGTTTCAAGTAGTCGGAACTGTCCCGGGTTAAGGTCTTGGGTGGGGACTATGTATGAGTCGAAGCCTAGATTTTCGTAGTCCGTGTATTCATAACTTCAGTACCATTGGTGTCCTATGGCTTTAATTGTTAAGTGTGGGTCATTGATCTCATCTATAAGATAGAGAATTCGCAGGGAGGGGAGGGCAATTAAAACAAGAATTACCGCAGGTAGAACAGTTCAAACAATTTCAATTTCTTGGGAGTCTAAAATATACTTATTTGTGAGTTTCGTTGAGACTATTGCAACAATAATGTAAAGTACTAGGGTGCTAATTAAAAATACGATTATTAAAGCGTGGTCGTGGAAGTGGAGAAGTTCTTCTATAACGGGTGATGCCGCGTCTTGGAATCCTAGTTGTGTGGGATGTGCCATTAAGCCTAGGGCTTAAGACATGCAGGGGTTTAACCTACTATTTCACCTTGACAAAGTGATGTAATTTACGAGTTTACTAATGTCTTTAAAAGGAAGTGACAGAGTGGTCATGTGACTGGCTTGAAACCAGAAGATGGGGGTTCAATTCCTCCCTTCCTCGTTAATTTGATTGAACTTGGACGAATGCGGGCTCTTCAAATGTGTGATAGGGGGGAGGGCACCCGTGAAGTCATTCAACATTTGTTGCTGTTAGTTCTACAGATAAAACTTCTCGTTTCGCAGCGAAGGCCTCTCATAAAATAAATAAGAATATAATTACTGCCACGAGTGAGATTAATGAGCCAATAGATGACACTGTGTTTCAAAGGGTGTAGGCATCTGGGTAGTCAGAGTATCGGCGGGGTATTCCTGCCAGGCCCAGGAAGTGCTGGGGGAAAAAGGTAAGATTGACGCCTACAAATATTACTCCAAAATGGATTTTAGTCCAAGTGCTGTGGAGGGTGTAGCCTGTGAAAAGGGGGAATCAGTGGACGAAGGCGGCTATGATGGCAAATACGGCCCCCATAGATAGTACGTAGTGGAAGTGCGCAACAACATAATATGTGTCATGTAGTACAATGTCTAGTGATGAGTTAGCTAGAACGATTCCTGTAAGGCCTCCGACTGTGAAGAGGAAAATAAAGCCCAGGGCTCAAAGTATTGGTGTTTCTCATTTAATTGACCCCCCGTGAAGGGTGGCCAACCAGCTGAATACTTTTACGCCTGTCGGAATGGCAATAATTATAGTTGCGGATGTAAAGTATGCTCGGGTATCAACGTCTATCCCTACCGTGAACATATGATGTGCCCAGACAATAAATCCTAAAAGGCCAATGGCCATTATGGCTCAAACCATTCCTATGTAGCCGAATGGCTCTTTTTTGCCGGCATAGTACGCTACAACATGGGAAATGATGCCGAAGCCGGGCAAGATTAAAATATAAACTTCTGGGTGGCCAAAAAACCAGAATAAGTGTTGGTAAAGAATGGGGTCTCCTCCTCCTGCAGGGTCGAAGAACGTGGTGTTCAAGTTGCGGTCGGTGAGGAGTATTGTAATTCCAGCGGCTAGGACTGGAAGAGATAATAAGAGTAGAACAGCGGTTACAAGAACAGCCCATACAAACAAGGGTGTCTGGTATTGAGAAATAGCTGGAGGCTTCATGTTAATTGTTGTTGTGATAAAATTAATTGCGCCTAGAATAGATGAGACACCGGCCAAGTGGAGGGAGAAGATAGTTAAGTCTACGGATGCGCCTGCGTGGGCCAAGTTGCCTGCTAGTGGGGGGTAGACCGTTCACCCCGTGCCGGCCCCCGCTTCAACGCCAGATGAGGCCAAAAGAAGAAGGAATGAGGGGGGCAGAAGTCAAAAGCTTATATTATTTATACGGGGGAATGCTATGTCCGGGGCGCCAATTATTAGGGGGACAAGTCAGTTACCAAATCCGCCAATAAGGATTGGTATTACTATAAAGAAAATTATAACAAAGGCGTGTGCAGTAACAATAACATTATAAATTTGGTCATCGCCGAGGAGGGATCCTGGCTGGCTTAGCTCCGCTCGGATGAGCAGGCTAAGAGCGGTACCGACTATTCCGGCCCAGGCACCAAATACTAAATAAAGGGTGCCAATGTCTTTGTGGTTAGTAGAGAAGAATCAACGTGTGATTGCCACAGGTAGGATGGCCGAGATTAGGCGGTGGGTTGTAGCCCCGAAGACAGAGGTTTAAATCCTCTTCCTATCAAGCCCCGTGGTGGAGTACACATTAGATTGCAAATCTCAAGACGCAGATTAACGTCTGCCGGGGCTTTCCCGCCTTACTCGGCTAACGGCGGGAAAGTAGATGAATGCTCGCTGGTTTGGGCGCTTAGCTGTTAACTAAGAGTTTGTAGGATCGAGGCCTTCTCATCTAGAAAGGCCTTAGCTTAATTAAAGTGTCTGAGTTGCATTCAGAAGATGTGGGATAAAGTCCCGCAGGTTTTAGTCAGGGACTAGGAGATTCTAACTCCTGCTTAAAGCTTTGAAGGCTTTTGGTCTAAGTTATCCTAAGTCCCTAGGTGATTAATGCTAGGATGGCAGGGGTGACGGGTAGTAGGCCTAAGGCAATTGTTGTTGAGAGGGCCAGGGTGAGTGTTGTCTGGGTTGTTTGGGTTCGTCATGGTGTGGTGGCATTTGTTGTGTTAGGAGAGATGGTAAGGGTTATGGCGTAGCATAGTCGGAGATAAAAGTATAAGCTGAGTAGGGCGGCCAGGGCTATAATTGTTGCTGTGAGTGGAAGTCCTTGTTTTGTTATTTCTTGTAAAATTAGTCATTTTGGCATAAACCCTGTTAGTGGGGGGAGGCCTCCTAGAGATAGTAAAGTTAAGGCGGTTGTTGCTGTTAGGATTGGGGTTTTTGATCACATCATTGTTAGGGTGTTGATTTTTGTAGTTGATGTTACTTTTAGGGATAGAAATGCTGTTGATGTTATAAAAATATATGTTCCTAGCGCAAGTAAGGTTAGTTGGGGAGCATATTGTAAAATAATAATTATTCAGCCTATGTGCGCAATTGAGGAGTAGGCTAGGATTTTTCGGATTTGGGTCTGATTAAGTCCTCCTCATCCGCCAACTAGTGTAGATAAAAGTCCCAGAGATGTTAGTATTATAGGATCGGTAGTTGGTGCTACTTGAATAATAAGTGCAAATGGGGCTAGTTTTTGTCAAGTTGAAAGAATTAGTCCTGTAAGTAGATCAAATCCTTGGAGTACTTCTGGCAGTCAGAAGTGTATTGGGGCTAAGCCAATTTTTAGTGCTAGGGCAGTAATTATTATTGTTGAGGCAAGGGGGTGGGATAAATTATTGATGTCTCATTCGCCTGTAATTCATGCATTTGTTGTTGCGGCAAATAGAATTATTGCTGCGGCGGTTGCTTGGGTTAAGAAGTATTTTGTAGTTGCTTCAACTGCCCGTGGGTGGTGTTGTTGCGCTATTAGCGGGGTGATTGCTAGTGTATTAATCTCCAATCCTATTCAGGCGAGTAATCAGTGGGAGCTGGCGAAGGTTAGGGTAGTTCCTAGTCCTAGGCTAGACAGGAGGATGGCGAGTACATAGGGGTTCATTGATAGGGGAGGGATTTTAACCGTCATGTTCGGGGTATGGGCCCGAAAGCTTAGTTAGCTGACCTTATCATAGAAAGTGGTGTAGAGGAAGCACCAGGAGTTTTGATCTCCTGAGTATGGGTTCAATTCCCTTCTTTCTAGGAACTGGGGGGACTTTAACCCCCATTAGCCACCCTATCAAAGTGGTCCTTAGGAATTCAGGCACGGTTCCTTATGATTATAGTTGTGGGGGGAGTCCTGCAAGTGCAATTGGGAGGGCGGTATGTCATAAAACTAAGGCCAAGGTTAGGGGGAGAAAATTTTTTCAAATTAGGTGCATGAGCTGGTCGTATCGAAATCGTGGGTATGAGGCCCGGATTCATAGAAAGACTACTGAAAGAAGTGCGGCCTTGGTTATTAGGTTAATTGTTGTTAATTCTGGGATGGATGGTGTGTGTGATGCGCCAAGAAAGAGAACGGCTGATAAGGTATTTATTAGTAGGATGTTGGCGTATTCGGCTAGAAAAAATAGGGCGAAAGGTCCTCCAGCATATTCTACGTTAAAGCCAGAAACTAATTCGGATTCACCTTCAGTGAGATCGAATGGTGCACGGTTTGTCTCGGCTAGGGTGGAGATGTACCATATTGCGGCCAGGGGTCAGGCAGGGATTAGTAATCAAATGCTTTCTTGTGTGGTGTTGAATATTTGGAGTGTGTAGCCGCCAGAAAAAATAATAATGGAGAGTAAAATTAATCCGAGGCTTACTTCATATGAGATTGTTTGGGCCACGGCTCGCAGGGCACCAATTAGTGCATATTTTGAATTTGATGCTCAGCCTGACCCTAAAATCGAGTACACTGCAAGACTTGATAGGGCTAGGATAAATAAGATGCCCAAATTCAAGTCTGTAACTGGGTGTGGCATAGGCATAGGGGCTCATAGGGTTATGGCTAGGGTTAGTGCGAGTATTGGTGCTGCTAAAAATAGAAATGGGGATGATGTGGATGGGCGAATTGGCTCTTTAATAAATAGCTTAACTCCGTCTGCGATTGGCTGGAGTAGGCCATAGGGCCCTACAATGTTTGGGCCTTTTCGTAGTTGTATGTAGCCTAAGACTTTACGTTCAATAAGGGTGAGAAAAGCTACGGCTAGGAGTACGGGGACAATGTATGCTAGTGGGTTGATTAGATGGGTGATTAGAGTGTTTAGCATAAACTAAGAAGAGGACTTGAACCTCTGGTCGAAAGGGCTTAGGCCTTTTGCAATTACCATGCTCTGCCATCTTAGTGTGGCCTTATTTTGGCCAGTATTTGGGCCCTCCCTTTACTTAATTTAGTTGTCTTCATTAATTAGGGGTAAGGCGTGCTGGTAGCATGGGCCTTTTTTTTCCGGTCCTTTCGTACTAGGAAAAATGGCTTTACAGATAGAAACTGACCTGGATTGCTCCGGTCTGAACTCAGATCACGTAGGACTTTAATCGTTGAACAAACGAACCCTTAATAGCGGCTGCACCATTAGGATGTCCTGATCCAACATCGAGGTCGTAAACCCTCTCGTCGATATGGACTCTCGGAGAGGATTGCGCTGTTATCCCTAGGGTAACTTGGTTCGTTGATCGGCCGGGTGGCCGGATCATAATTGGTCAGAATTTCTGAGACTTAGAAGTGTCATTCTTGGTTTTAGGGTTTAGTCCCAATCCACTTGGAGGATTTTTTGTTCTCCGCGGTCGCCCCAACCGAAGGTAAAACTCCATTTTCTACTAGGTTTATGCCTGTTTAGGTAGGTTGTTTAACGTAGGTGGGTTTGTACCTTAAGCTCCAAAGGGTCTTCTCGTCTTGTATTTGTATACCCGCTTCTGCACGGGTATATCAATTTCACTGACTTGAAAGGGGAGACAGTTAAGCCCTCGTTTGGCCATTCATACAGGTCTTCATTTAAAAGACAAGTGATTGCGCTACCTTTGCACGGTCAAAATACCGCGGCCGTTGAACTTGTAGTCACTGGGCAGGCTGGACCTCCTATACATTGGGGTTTGCAGGAGGCGATGTTTTTGGTAAACAGGCGAGGCTTGTGTTTGCCGAGTTCCTTCCTTTTCTTTTAGTCTTTCCTTGGTGACACTCCAGTGTGGGGTTAACGATTTAGGTGTTGTTAGAATTTCTTGATTTTTATGTTGTTAGCATTGCCCTCATTTTTTGGGTTCGTTAATTTCCAGCGGTTGGTCCGGTCTGGTTTACACTTGTGTTAGGAGAGGGTTGTACCCTCTTGTTACTCATTTTAGCATGGTCTCTTCCATGTTTGCATGGAATGGCCTAATATTACTAGGGGAGTGGGGTTGATTATCAGAATAATAAATTTTGTGTCGCTTGAGCTTTAACGCTTTCTTTTCAGGTGGCTGCTTTTAGGCCCACTGAGGCGACATGATTTTAAGAAAAATGATCCTTATCCTCCTGTGTAAGGTTGTATCCTTGGTTAAAGGGGCTGTACCCCCTTTAACTAACTCTCGTGTGTCTCTTCTTGCTTGTTTAGGTGTTTCTTTATTGATGAAAGGGGCACGAGGCTGAACTTCTATTCATTTCTTAGGCAACCAGCTATCACCAAGTTCGGTAGGTCTGTCACCTCTACCCGGGGCTCTTCCCACTCTTTTGCCACAGAGACGGGTTCGCCCATTTAGGCTGTCCCGGGGTAGCTCACTTGGTTTCGGGGTTTCAAACTAAAGGTCGCTTTGCTTGTGTGTACTGGCTAAATCATGATGCAAAAGGTACGAGGTTCAGGCTCTGCTTTTTTGTGCTTATATAGGTTGTTTCATTGCTCTTTCAGCTTTCCCTTGCGGTACTTTTTCTATTGCTTAAGGTTACCTTTTCTGTCGCTCATACTAGGGTGGAAAAATGGTTTAATTTAGTAGTTTAGGTTTATATTATACTATTTATGTTGTTTGGTTAAATTTGGTGATTAAGCTAGCTGTTTGGCTCAGGGTGATCCAATTTGCATGGATGTCTTCTCGGTGTAAGGGAGATGCTTAACTATCTCAGCCACGCCCTGGGTTTGATCCAAGTGCACCTTCCGGTACACTTACCATGTTACGACTTGCCTCCCCTTGTCGGTGCTTTAGTGTTAAAAACGTCTGTTGCTGTGTGACAGGGGAGAGTGACGGGCGGTGTGTACGCGCCTCAGAGCCGGGTTCAAAAGGACACTCTATTTCCTTTTTACTACTAAATCCTCCTTCGAGTAATTTTTCAGGGTACTATTCGTAAATATTCTATAATAGAAAATGTAGCCCATTTCTTCCCATTTCGTACGCTACACCTCGACCTGACGTTTTGGAATATATTCATTTAGCTTACTGTTAGTCCTTCACAGGGTAAGCTGACGACGGCGGTATATAGGCGGGGTTGACCAGAAATGGTGAGGTTTAACGGGGGTTATCGGTTCTAGAACAGGCTCCTCTAGGGGGGTCTAAGGCACCGCCAAGTCCTTTGGGTTTTAAGCTAACGCTCGTAGTACCCTGGCGGATGTTTGTTGTGGAATAACATCTAGGTTTACGGCTGAGCATAGTGGGGTATCTAATCCCAGTTTGTTTCTCAGCTTTCGTGGGGTCAGGTGGGCTATATTAAAGCTACTTTCGTTTTTGGGCTTCAGACACTCAGGAGCGTATGACGGCCAAGAGGCCCTTTGGCTTTATTTTTGCTCTCCTTAACCACCCTTTACGCCGTGTCTATCAACTGGGGCCTCTCGTATAACCGCGGTGGCTGGCACGAGTTTTACCGGCCCTCTTAACAATAACTAAGTCAAGTTTTCACTCATGGCTTAATGTCTATCACTGCTGAGTTCCCTTGGGGGTGTGGCGTGGCAAGGCGTCTTGGGCAAATTTTTAGTGCCTGATGCCTGCTCCTCGTCCCCGGGCAGGGGATTAAGGGCATCCTCACAGGGTTGCGGATACTTGCATGTGTAAGTTGTGTTAAAGCTGATAGTAAAGTCAGGACCAAGCCTTTATGCATGCGGAGCTTTTTAGGACCCATCTTAGCATCTTCAGTGCTATGCTTTATTTTAAGCTACGCTAGC